TCCAACATTTTGAGAAAAGGAGAGATTATCAATCATGGAAAAATCGATAGAGAAAAAAAAAAGCCAGCTATCGGAATCGAACCGATGACCATCGCATTACAAATGCGATGCTCTAACCTCTGAGCTAAGCGGGCTCACATAACAGAAATAGAAATAGTATAACAAATAGAAATAGTGTATAGGAATTCAGGAAACTGCTGGATCTTAGCTTAGGGCTATTAGCTATTAATTTAATATGAACTATATAGTTCATAGTTCTATTGTTATATCTATATCATTATATATATATATATCATTAGATATATTAGTTATATCTAATATTATTATTATTATAATATTATTAGTTATATTAGTTATAACTAATAATATAGAACTAGATATGACTAAATAGAATTAATAGAATTCTATTTTTCTAATAGATATTTTTCTAATAGAAATATATGACTAATTAGTATATGACTAATTAGTAGAATTTTCATTATATCATATTAATTACATTAATTATTATTTATACATTCTATTCTTTTTTTATGCATTTTATACATTTTATTTATATATTTATACATTATATTTATATTTTTTAATATGTATATATATGTTAATGAATATGTATATATATATATATATTAATGAGAATTTAAAATTATAAATTATGATTATAAAAAATCTAATTATTTCTTAATATAAAATTTATTTATTTCTTAAAGTAAAGCAGTTATAGCAATAATTATAGCGTATAGCGAGCGGATCGGTCCTAAGAAAAGATAAGATAAGGATAAAGATACAATCCAAATTAGAATGAGACATTCTTCTGGTTTCATTCGGAAAAGGAAGAGATAGGACGAAAAAAAAAAAGAAGAATGAATATCGACCGTTCCAGTATTCCAAATCGCACTGTAAAAAAGAAAGGGAGGGAGAAACATATATATATATGGGATATATCTATCCATATTGAATTGCGGATACATCAATGATAGAATCATTTCTGATTGAAACAAGGTTTATCCAATAGAAATAAACTGATAGAGGATCGCCAAAAAAATCAAATAGCAGCATACACTTTTTCGATATGGGAATCATTATCTAATGAATTCAACGGTTCCAAAATAAATGAAAGAGATGGGTGGAATTCCAACTGGATCTTGGTCTCAAATCAAAAGGGGATATGGCGAAATTGGTAGACGCTACGGACTTGATTGGATTGAGCCTTGGTATGGAAACCTACTAAGTGGTAACTTCCAAATTCAGAGAAACCCTGGAATTAAAAATGGGCAATCCTGAGCCAAATCTTGATTTTGAGAAAACAAGGGTTTATAAAACTAGAATAAAAAAAGGATAGGTGCAGAGACTCAATGGAAGCTGTTCTAACGAATGGAGTTGACTACGTTGTGTTGGTAGCTGGAATTCCTCTATCGAAATTACAGAAAGGACGGCCTTATATTATATAATATATCTAATACGTACGTATACATACTAACATATCAAACGATTAATCACGACCCGAATCTATCGAATATATATATGAAAGAAAAAATTCAGAGTTATTGTGAATCCATTCCAATCGAAGTTGAAGGAAGAATCGAATATTCAGTGATCAAATCATTCATTCCAGAGTTTGATATGATAGATCTTTTGAAAAACTGATTAATCGGACGAGAATAAAGAGAGAGTCCCGTTCTACATGTCAATACCGACAACAATGAAATTTATAGTAAGAGGAAAATCCGTCGACTTTAGAAATCGTGAGGGTTCAAGTCCCTCTATCCCCAACAAAAAGTCCATTTTACTTCCTAACTATTTATCCTCTTTTTTTCATCAGTGGTTCAAACAAAATTCACTATCTTTCTTTCTCATTCACTCTACTCTTTCACAAACGGATCCGAAGAGAAATCTTTGGATCTTATCCCAATTTGGATAGATACGATACCTGTACAAATGAACATATATGGGCAAGGAATCTCTATTATTGAATCATTCACATTCCATATCATTATCCTTACATTTATTAGATAAAATTTTTTAATACTTTACTTTATTTAATACTTTACTTTATTTAGATTTAGTCCCTTTAATTGACATAGATACAAGTACTCTACTAGGATAATGCACGGGAAATGGTCGGGATAGCTCAGTTGGTAGAGCAGAGGACTGAAAATCCTCGTGTCACCAGTTCAAATCTGGTTCCTGACACATGAATAATATATCGGATAGATATTCATACAAATTAATCGAGACAGATCAGGATATATATTCGTTAATAGTCAAGAGCATGATACATACTTATTCATCTAGCGTATAGATATATACCTCCATTTTTAGAGATGGGTAAAAAATATATGTATGGTTATGGTAAAGAACTAAAGTGGGATTATGTTCCCTTTTTTTTGTTTCTTTTTTCTTTCTTCTTTGTTCATATTGTGCTTTCTCTCACTCAAAAAGAGTGCTAAGTCTTCATATATATATATATATCAAAAAAAAAAAGAAAAAAGTTTTTTAAAAA